TTTAGAACAAGAAAGAATGGATTCCGAAAAGGAAACAAAATTTTTAAAATTTTTATTCGATGCAATTAGAACTGATACTAAAAATAAAAAAAGAAAAAAAAAAATTATTGGAATAAAAGAAATCAGTAAAAACGTCCCTCGATGGTCATTCAAATTAATCAATGAATTAGAACAACAGGAAGGAGAGGGTGAAGAAGAAGTACCCATTGATTATCAGATTCGTTCAAGAAAAGCCAAACGTGTAGTGATTTTTACTGATAATCGGCGAAATAATGATAATAAAGATATTACAAATCCTGATAAAACAGACGAAGTGGCTTTGATACGCTATTCGCAACAATCGGATTTTCGTCGAGACATAATCAAAGGGTCTATGCGAGCACAAAGACGTAAAACAGTTATTGGGGAACTCTTTCAAGCAAATGCGCATTCTCTCCTCTTTTTGAACAGAATATACAAACCACACCTTCTTTTTTTTGATACCTCCGGGGTAATGAAACTCATTTTTCGAAACTGGATGGGAGAGGGAACAGAACTAAAAATTTCAGATTATATAGAAGAAAAAAAAGAGAAAGACAAAAAAGAAGAGAACAAAAGAAAGGAAAAAGCACGAATAGAAATAGCGGAAGCCTGGGATACTATCCCATTCGCACAAGCAGTAAGAGGTTTAATGTTAATAACTCAATCGACTCTTAGAAAATATATTCTATTACCTTCATTAATAGTAGCTAAAAATATTATCCGTATACTACTATTGCAATTTCCTGAATGGTCTGAGGATTTCAAGGAATGGAATAGAGAAATACATATTAAATGCACCTATAATGGTGTTCAATTATCAAAAAGAGAATTTCCAAAAAATTGGTTACTAGACGGCATTCAGATAAAAATACTGTTTCCTTTCTGTCTGAAACCTTGGTACGGATCTAAGTTAGGGTCTTCTTATATAGATCGAATGAAAAAGAAAGGGCAAAAAGATGATTTTTCTTTTTTAACAGTTTGGGGAATGGAGACTGAACTTCCTTTTGGTTCTCCCCGAAAACGGCCTTCCTTTTTTGGACCTATTTTAAAGAAACTCGAAAAAAAAATTGGAAACTTAAAAAAAAAATATTTTCTAATTCTACAAGTTTTAAAAGCAAGAACAAGATTTTTTCTAACTATCTCAAAAAAAACAAACAAATGGTTTAGCAAAAGTATTCTATTTTTAAAAATAATAATAAAAGAAATTTCAAAAATAAAAAGAATTCTATTTAGTAGATTGAAAGAAGTAGATAAATCAAGCGAAACGAAAAAAGAAAAAGATTCTATAACGCGTAATCAAATAATTCATGAATCCGTGAATCAAATTAGATCTACAAGTTGGACAAATTATTTACTGACAGAAAAAAAAACGAACGATCTAACTGATAGAACAAGTACAATTAGAAAAAAAATAGAAAAAATTACAAAAGAAAAAAAAAAAGTGATTCCAGGAATAAATCTTAGTCCTAATACTAATAAAAGTAGTTCTAATGTTAAAAGATTCGAATTCCCAAAAACTATTTGGCAAATATTAAAAAGGCGCAGCGCTCGATTAATTCATAAATTTTATTTTTTTATAAAATTTTTCATTGAAAAGATATACATAGATATACTTCTATCTATGATTAATATTCCCAGAATGCATACAAAACTTTTTCTTGAATCAACAAAAACTCTTATTGATAAACCCATTTTAAATATTCAAAAAAATCATGAAAAAGGTAATAAAACTAATGAAACGAAAATTGACTTTATTTCAACTATACAAAAATCCTTTTATAATATTAGTAATAATAATTCACAGAGTGTTGATGGATTATCCTCCTTCTCACAAGCATATGTATTTTACAAATTGTCACAAATCCAAGTTCTTAAATTAAACAAGTTAAGATCTATTCTTGAATATCACGGAACACCCCTTTTTCTTAAAACTTCAATAAAAACTTATTTTGGAAGACAAGGAATAATTGATTTTGAATTCAAAGCTAAGAAACTTCGGAACTCGAAAAAAAATAAATGGAAAAACTGGTTAATAGGTCATTATCAATACCATTTATCTCAGATTAGATGGTCTAAATTAAAATTAATAGCACAAAAGTGGCAAAATAGCACCAATCAATGTCATACAATTCAAGATACAAATTTAAAGAAAGAGGATTCATATGAAAAAGAACAATTAAGTTATTATAAAAAACAAAGCGATTACAAAGTATATTTATTATCAAATCAGAAAGAGAATTTTAAAAAATACTATATATATAATCTTTTATCTTATAGATCTATTAATTATGAAAAGAAAGAGGACCCATCCATTTATAGATCACCATTCCAAGTAAATAAGACTCAAAAGAATTCTTATAATTACAACACACAGAAAAGAAAAACATTTGATAAATTAGCCTATATCCCTATCAATAATTTTCTAGGCAAAGGTGATATTATATATATGGAAAAAAATACGGATCGAAAATATTTTGAT